GCTGCGGTTTGAGCGGCAAATGGTGTACCTCTTCTTGTACCCTTGAATCCACAAGCCCCGGCGGAGGACCAAGAAATTACTCGACCCCGCACATCTGTAACAGTCACAATCGTATTATTGAAACTTGCTTGAACATGAATAACTCCCTTTGGTACTCTACGCGCATTCTTACGTGAACCAATACGTCTATTTCTACGTGAACCAATTTTTGGTATAGGTTTTGCCATATTTTATCATCTCATAAATATAAGTCAGAGATATATGGATATATCCATTTCATGTCAAAACGGATCCTTATTTTTTTTTACTTATTTATTTGTACATCTGTACATCGGTTACTTTTGATTTCGAGAGTCTTTTTTGCTTTAGAAAGATTATCCTTGTCTTTGTTTATGTCTCGGGTTGGAACAAATTACTATAATTCGTCCCCGCCTACGGATCAATCGACATTTTTCACAAATTTTACGAACAGAGGCCCTTATTTTCATATTTGTCATTCCTTTTCTTAATTCCGAATCTATTTATTGGAAGAAAATAAGTTTCTTGAAATTTTTAACTTCGAATTGTATCCCCACGAAAGAATGTTGAAATTGAAAAAACCACCGAATCATTCGAGTCTTTGCTTTGGAGTCTATAAACTATACGTCCTTTGGTTGAAATAAGGACTTACCTCAATTTTTATTCTATTTCTTGGTAGTATACGTATAAAACAACGTCGAATCCTTTCCGAAACAAAAACCAGAATCATATTTTCATTATCTCAAATCTAAACGAACCCCAAAGATACATACCATTGGTAAGTTGTTCAGTAATTAAACCCTCATGAATCTTTTTTTGTTGTTTCCTTCCAGGTAAAACCGCTTTGAAGTATCAACTAATGACTAATGTAAGAGGGGTAATATTATAAAGTTGTCCTTTCTCTTTTTTCACAAATATGAAAGTTCTGCGTATAATTCGTCTATCAGAAAGATTACCATATATAACACAAAATTTCTCCGCCGATTCCTTCTATTCGAGCCTTTCGGTCTGTCATTATACCTCGAGAAGTGGAAAGAATTACAATCCCCATTCCGCCTAAAATTCTAGGAATTTTTTGATAGTTAGAATATATTCGTAAACCGGGTCGACTGATCCGTTTTAAATTTAAAATAGTTCTATACGGTCCTTTTCTATTTCTTCTATGTCGTAGTGTTAAAACCAAAAAATATTTATTGCTTTCCTGATGTTTTCTCACGTTTTCAATAAAACCTTCTTGTAAAAGGATTTTAACAATATTTTCAGTGATGTTAGTAGATGGTATTCGAACTGTTCTTGTTTTATTCATGTCAGCATTTCGTATAGCGGTTATTATGTCAGCAATAGTGTCTTTACTCATGATAAACTAAGATTTTTGTTGCCCCCGAATTTTGATATAATCAACATGCTCTTTTTTTTTTTATTTATCTTTATTTCTGAATTATTAAAGGTATATACGTGATATATAAACAATCTACTAATTAATCGGTTTCATTCAAATACTATAACTATATTACGGCCTTCCCTTATAATACTTCGGGTGCTAATGAAACTATTTTAGTGAAATTTAACTGTCTTAATTCCCGGGCGATCGCGCCAAAAATTCGGGTTCCTTTAGGATTTCCTTCTTGATCAATAACAACTGCAGCATTGTCATCATATCGTATTATCATACCGTTGTCGCGTTTGAGTTCTTTACAAGTACGTACAATTACAGCTCGGATTACTTCTGATCTTTCTAGAGGTGTATTTGGTACGGCTTCCTTGATTACAGCAACAATAACGTCACCAATATGAGCATATCGTCGATTACTAGCTCCTATGATTCGAATACACATCAATTCTCGGGCTCCGCTGTTATCCGCTACATTCAAATAGGTTTGAGGTTGAATCATATCATTTTTTTATCGATTTTTTTTTGTTTTCAATGCAAGGGTTTAAATAAAAAAAAGAAATATTATTTGTTCAAAACAAAAAAACCTGCAATTTTTTTTTTTCATACAAAAGACTCCTTTCCTTTGTTTCTACATCCCTATCCCGAAAGAATGAATTGAGTTCGTATAGGCATTTTGGATGCCGCTATTGAAATAGCCCTTCTGGCTATATTTTCTGCTACTCCGCTCATTTCATAAAGTATTCTACCGGGTTTAACAACAGCTACCCAATATTCGGGAGATCCTTTACCCGAACCCATACGTGTTTCTGTAGGTCTTACTGTAACGGGTTTGTCTGGAAATATGCGTACCCATATTTTTCCACCGCGGCGTGCGTTTCGTGTCATTGCTCGCCGCCCTGCTTCTATTTGTCTAGATGTGATCCAAGCGGGTTCAAGCGCTTGAAGAGCATATCTACCGAAGCAAATACGATTGCCTCGATAAGATATTCCTTTCATTCTTCCTCTATGTTGTTTACGGAATCTGGTTCTTTTGGGGTTATAGTTGATGGTTGTTTATCAATTCCATCCATCTCTACTACAGAACTGGACATGAGAGTTTCTTCTCATCCAGCTCCTCGCGAATTAAACAATTAAAAAATAATATACACGGTGAATAATATACGGAATCGTGGTATTCTTTTAAATTTTATCTAATCTATATCTATTATAAACTATATCTATTATAAATTATAAATTTTTTGTGTTTTAATATATAATTAAACACGTCTTCTATTTATAGATATGTCGTTTTGATATAACGTTATAATGAATCTTTATTTTGCCTTTGTATTATCATATCGAATCGACTAAAATTTAGAAATCAAAAATATTCGCGGGCGAATATTTACTCTTTCAACATTCAATTGTAAGATTAGTCTATGACATGACCTCTCAGAATAAATGAATAGGTTTCTGGTTCGTTCCGCCATCCTACCCAATGAATCATTAGGATTCGTTTTCAATAGAATCTTATGCATTCACAGGTTCTGTCGTCCCCACCACTTCTCGATTAATGGTTAGGTCTGAATTCTACAACGGAGCCCTTAATTAAATAATTAAATTTATTAATTAAATTTTTTCTTGAGTCAACCTTCTCAGTCTTTATTGGCTCAGGGCTCTTGATTTTTTCTTCTATGCACTGATTTGTCTAATTATGGATCAATCAGTATTGATGCTTTATTACATTCCCTTTATATGAGATGACTCATAGACCTTACATATTGGAATTATATATCATTGATATTTCTTTTCCTATCTTTCTCTCACCCTTCCATTTATCTGTATACTTTTATTGCTTTACAACTCATAATCAGATTGGTTTTTCTTTTGTGTTTATGCAAAAAAGATTTCAGTTGCTACAATGATATGACTCATATATCATATCTTGACTGGTTCCTTATATCCAGATAATGCGAAGCGATGAGTTGGTTATTAGTTCTATAGTTATCAGTTCGTACTACGGGCCGGTCGATTTTGTTGAATCCTATAATCCTAAAAAAACCAACGAGTCACACACTAAGCATAGCAATTATATCAAACGATTAATCGAATTTTTATTCAACCTTATAGAATTGTTCATTTTTTTTATTTAACAGAAAAGGAATGAAAGAGTTTGCCGTTTTTGTTTTATCACCAGATATAACTAAATACAAGTAAAGTAAGTTCTTATTATTCCTCGTCTACAAATATCCAAATTTTGATGCCTAATACCCCATAGATAGTTCGAACTGCGTAGGCACAATAATCAATTTTAGCTCGAATGGTTTGTAGAGGAACCCTACCTTCTCTGATCCATTCAACACGTGCAATTTCTTTTCCGTCGATACGCCCTGCAATTTGTACTTGAATTCCTTTTGTACCTGCCTGTTCAGTTAATTCAATAGCTTTTTTCATTGCTTTGCGAAATGAAACTCTATTCTTTAATTGTCCGGCTATAAATTCTGCAAGAATATTGGGGTGCCCATAAGGATTTGAAATTCTTGTAATAGCAATGTTAAGTTTTCGGTTTACACAATTGAGTTCTTTTTGTACATTCATCTGTAATTCTTCGATTCTTCGAGTCCTGTCTTCTATTAATAACTTGGGGAATCCCATATAGATTATGACCTGAATCAAATCGATTCTTTTTTGAATCTCTATACGTGCAATTCCCTCGACATTAGATGATATTTTCATATTCTTTTGTACATAATTTTTGATACAATCTCGTATTTTTTTATCTTCTTGTAGATCCTCTGAATAATTTTTTGGTTGTGCAAACCAAAGAGAATGATGACCTTGGGTTGCACCAAGTCTGAAACCAAGCGGATTTATTTTTTGTCCCATAATCCCCCACTACTATATATATCGTGAAACGTCATATCTGTTTGTATTTTTTTTTTATACATTCGGTTTTTTTTAAGCATAACATAATATAGCGTATTTGTATTTTTTATAATATAGAATATTATTCCTTTAAATATCCCTCAGCTCTAATTTCTAGCTTTATTCCTCAGCTCTAATTTATAGCTTTTAGTTTTAGCTATTTCTTCCTCTTCATCTAAAGATATATCTTTCAATACAATAGTTATATGACAAGTGGATCTTTTTATTGGATAACTACGTCCTCGAGCTCGAGGCTTTAATTTTTTCACAGTCGTGCCCTCGTTGACTTCGGCTTTACTAATGATTAAACTTGTTTCGTTGAAACCCTTATTGTGAGTAGCATTTGCTGCTGCAGAATAAACCAATTTTAAAATGGCATAACATGCTCGATAAGGCATGAGTTCTAGTATCATAAGTGTTTCTTCATAGGATCGCCCACGTATTTGATCAATTACTCTTCTCGCTTTGTGAGCGGACATACATATATGTTGGCCTAAGGCATATACTTCTGTATATCGGTTCGCCTTTCTCTTCTTTATCATAAGGTTCACCTCTCATTAATGAACGACAAGCATTTATATTTTATTATTTTTTAATTAATTAATTAATTATTAACGACGAGATCTATTATCATTTTTCGCATGCCCTCGGAAATTTAGAGTAGGTGCAAATTCTCCCAATTTAT